AATGAATTGCCTGATAAAAAGGATTACCTTGATAGGGTAAATCATGAAATTTATAATTTCATTCATTATATTTAACAGAATTAAACTGTTTCCAAAAGAATCAAAATCTATTGTGCTTCGTACACTAAAATATAAAAAGATAAGCTAATTAAGCTATTGGGTTCATACCCCACTTATAAAGGTTATAATCCTTTTCTTTTTAATTAAAAAGATTTCAAACAATATTTTTATTATTACTTTAATATTTGGAACATTAATTACAATTTCTTCAAATTCTTGGTTGGGAGCTTGAATAGGATTAGAAATCAATTTATTATCATTTATCCCCCTAATAAATGATAATAAAAAAAATTTATTAACCTCAGAAAGCTCTTTAAAATATTTTTTAACTCAAGCATTTGCATCCTCAATTTTATTATTTGCTATTATTATCCTAATATTTTTTTTTAATAATAATCTTTCTCAATTTTATAGATTAAATGAAATTTTAATTTTATCAACATTGATATTAAAAAGCGGAGCAGCTCCTTTTCATTTTTGATTCCCTGAAGTTATAGAAGGCTTATCGTGAATTAATGGATTAATTTTAATAACTTGACAAAAAATTGCACCTTTAATATTAATTTCTTATAATTTTTGTTATAATTTTTTTATAATATCTATTATTTTATCAATATTAATTGGTTCATTAGGAGGATTAAACCAAACATCAATCCGTAAATTAATAGCTTTTTCTTCAATTAACCATTTAGGATGGATATTATTAGCAATAATAAATAATGAACTTTTATGAATAACATATTTTTTATTGTATTCATTATTGTCAATTTCAATTATTATAATATTTAATAATTTTAAATTATTCTATTTTAATCAAATTTTTAATATTTCAATAATAAATCCAATTATTAAATTTTTAATTTTCTTAAATCTACTATCACTAGGAGGTCTTCCCCCATTTTTAGGGTTTTTACCTAAATGATTAGTAATTCAAAATTTAACTAGTATAAATCAATTATTTATCTTAACTATTTCTGTTTGTTTAACATTAATTACTTTATATTTTTACTTACGATTATCATACAGTATTTTTATATTAAATTATCAAAAAAATACATGAATGTTAAAAAATACTTATAATATAAAAATATCATCAATAAGTTTAATTTTAAATTTTATTTCAATTGGAGGATTATTAATAATTTTAATATTTTATATAATTTTATAAGAATTTAAGTTAAATAAACTAATAGCCTTCAAAGCTGAAAATATTTGTGTTAATCTTTTAATTCTTAAGCTTTAATAAATTATTTATTCCTTTAGAATTGCAGTCTAATATCATTATTGACTATAAAGCCTGATTAAAGAGATAATTCCCATAAATAAATTTACATTTATTGCCTAAACTTCAGCCATTTAATCGCGACAATGGTTATATTCAACAAATCATAAGGATATTGGAACTTTATATTTTATTTTTGGAGCCTGAGCTGGAATAGTAGGAACTTCATTAAGAATCCTAATTCGAGCTGAATTAGGTCATCCAGGAGCTTTTATTGGAGATGATCAAATTTATAATGTTATTGTAACTGCTCATGCATTTATTATAATTTTCTTTATAGTTATACCTATTATAATTGGGGGATTTGGAAATTGATTAGTACCTTTAATATTAGGAGCTCCAGATATAGCATTCCCTCGAATAAATAACATAAGTTTTTGAATATTACCCCCTTCTTTAACTCTTCTAATTTCTAGAAGTATAGTAGAAAATGGAGCCGGAACAGGATGAACTGTTTACCCTCCTCTTTCATCTGGAATTGCTCATGCTGGAGCTTCTGTTGATTTAGCTATTTTCTCCCTTCATTTAGCTGGGATTTCTTCGATTTTAGGGGCTGTAAATTTTATTACTACAGTTATTAATATGCGATCTCCAGGAATTACATTAGATCGAATACCTTTATTTGTTTGATCAGTAGTAATTACAGCTGTATTATTATTATTATCATTGCCTGTATTAGCCGGAGCTATTACTATATTATTAACTGATCGAAATTTAAATACATCATTCTTTGACCCAGCCGGAGGAGGAGACCCAATTCTATATCAACATTTATTCTGATTTTTTGGACATCCAGAAGTTTACATTTTAATTCTACCTGGATTTGGGATAATTTCTCATATTATTACTCAAGAAAGAGGAAAAAAGGAAACATTCGGAAATTTAGGAATAATTTATGCTATATTAGCTATTGGATTATTAGGATTTATTGTTTGAGCTCATCATATATTTACTGTTGGAATAGACGTAGATACACGAGCTTACTTCACTTCTGCTACTATAATTATTGCTGTACCTACAGGAATTAAAATTTTTAGTTGATTAGCTACTTTGCATGGAACACAATTAACATATAGTCCAGCTATACTTTGAGCATTTGGATTTGTATTTTTATTTACTGTAGGAGGATTAACTGGAGTAGTTTTAGCTAATTCTTCT